AATATAACTATGTATTCAAATTTATGTATATTATTAAAATGCAATTTAAAATAAAAGAATTTCTATATAGAATTATTTAGATAATGGTGATTAGAATGAACGATTCATAAATATAAATGATAAATCAAAAAATTCTATGGAATAATGAAAGACAGAAAAATCCTTCAAATTGAGTCATATTATTCCATTATATTTATATTGACAATTTCAAAAAACTATTCATACTATGATCATAGTATGATGGTAGTCGGGCAAGTATGCCCCCATCGTCTAGTGGTTCAGGACATCTCTCTTTCAAGGAGGCAGCGGGGATTCGACTTCCCCTGGGGGTAGGGTACTACGAAAGCAAGTTGATCATGGATTATCAATAAGCTTCGAATTGATTCTTCCGGGGTCGATGCCCGAGCGGTTAATGGGGACGGACTGTAAATTCGTTGGCAATATGTCTACGCTGGTTCAAATCCAGCTCGGCCCAATAATTTTCGGATCCACCATGAAATAATATAACCCATTTGTCCTTCTACGTAAATGCTTGATAGGGAAGAATAAAATAAAAAAAAAAACTCCTATTTTCTGATATCTTTCTCTACTGTTATTTTTTTTTCTATTTCTTTTTCCCACAAATTCGGATCTTGATAATGATCTCGACTCATATCAGGTCAGGATCTGTAAATAGAAAGTTTCAGAAAAAAATAAATTTAAGAAAAAAAGAATACAGATTGATTATCAATTAATTTGACAATAACGAAAAAATAACTATTAATCCATGCTCCTATCACTAAAGTGCATGTCCCCTCGTATATCAATCTATTACTCGCGTCTCTGTTAGAATATGACAATTCTAATCTAAAATCTACATAGAAAGGGTTTGAAGGAAATTAAATCATAAATATATGTTGTACACTTTATTTCCCTGGGATTGTAGTTCAATTGGTCAGAGCACCGCCCTGTCAAGGCGGAAGCTGCGGGTTCGAGCCCCGTCAGTCCCGATGGATCCAAATCCAACAAAAAAAAATACATCAATTCATCTCTTCCTTTCCTGTGAAAGAGAGAACAAATAAGATAAATGAATTTGATTCCAAACGGGATCTTTCTTATTTTTTTTTTTTTTTTATTTGATCAGTACAAAAAAAGGAAGGGGTTTAGTTCGAACCTCCCTCCTTTTCCTTTTTTGAATTTCGCTGCTATTGTTTGCTTGAGTTTGTTTATAACCAATGTGAGGGTAAAGATAGTCTGATGAAATTTCATCAGATGATTGCATTGGACAAGAGAGAGGGCAGTAGATTAGAGAAAAAAAGAATGCAAAAAATGATAAATAAAGTAAAGAAATTCTTGATTGGATCAGGAATCCCATTTTGTTTGAATTCGGTATGGATAAAAGATCTTCCTATGTTATACTATTCAATTCTCGACGATGAATCGATTTGATAGCTCTGATATTGTTATTCATGATATGATATTTTAATACGATTCGATATCATCATCATCGATATTTAATGCATCCCATTGAATTTACAAGCGAAACATTTATCATCTCTATGGGATTAAATCCCGAGTTATTGCGAAAAAAAATGAAACGATGAGATTATGGAAGTAAATATTCTCGCATTTATTGCTACTGCACTGTTCATTCTAGTTCCTACCGCATTTTTACTTATAATATACGTAAAAACAATCAGTCAAAGTGATTAATTTGAATTAAACTTGACTTTTTTGTTCTTATCAATGATTGAAGATAAGAAAAATGAAACGAAAAGGATTAAAATTTCGCGTCTTAAATAAATGAAATGGGCGGACTAGAATTATCAGTATTCTACGAGAGAAGTATTCTATGAGATCCGATAGTATGGTAGAAAGAAATATATGAATCCTTCTACCATACTATCTATTATTGTTATTGAAGTGTATAAAATTGTACTGTATAAAAATACAGGTTGAATATGGATGAATCTACAATATATATCTATATATTTATATATAGATATCATATCAATCAATTCCATATATGTAATTGATATAATATACATAGTGGGCCAATTCTATTTCTTTGCTTCATAATTTATGTTGATTCATTCCAATGAATCTGAAATGAAATAATCGAAAGGCCACTCTTACTCTTACGATTCTAATTTCGAGATTTCTCATTCTTTTCAATATGAATTCCGATACCCACCATCAATAAAGGAAAAAAATGTTATGGGCATTAATAAAAAAAATAGAGTAATCTTTTTTTAGCATTCTAAAGAAGTAATTGATTGAGTAGTTCACAGATGATCCAGGGGTTCGGTTCCGTGGGAACAACTTTTTATCTTCGGATTTCGAAAAGAATTAGCAAACCCCATCTTTAACGTTTGAACCATGATATGAAATGAGTTCCATAAAACAAGCATAAATCCAAGAAAATAACTAAAATCATAATCAATAAAACAAGCGCACGTAATATGTGGGTGGCTACCCCGAGGTACTATCTTATTATGAGGTAGTATATTATTATGCGTAGTATTTCATCGGACAACCACTATGTCTATGTTCTTTCGTGTCGAAAGTATGTATCCACTTAAAAACTTATAATAATAATAGAACTCTTTTTTTTTTACTTACTGTTCAAAGAAAAATCAAAGAAAAAAAGAGAAACCAAAAACAACAACAAATGAAATAAAAAAAGCTTTGCAGAACAATCTAAAAAACAATCGATACAGTTTGATTCTTCAATTAGTAGTACCTCTAGAGTCCACTTCTTCCCCATACTACGAGTGAAAGGGAAAATGTAAAGACTACCATTAAAGCAGCCCAAGCGAGACTTACCATATCCATGTGAATTATGTCCCCTATCTCTATGAATATAAAAGAATTATTCCATTATTGCTCACTAATCATTATTGTTCACTAATAATAGTGGAATCACTAGCGCATAGTCAAAAAGAGATTCGGACACAACAGCGTTGATGAAACAATCCAAAAAATCTAATTATAACAAGTTATTTATTATATATATGATTTCGAGTATAATCGAAAAACATTAAGCACAAGTAAATAAAAGACGGAGAGAAACTCTTGGAAGTATCAAAGGAGTGTTAGTAACATCTAGGAATAATAAGACCTAGTCTTTCTTTTGTTGCCCTGCATTTCATTACATGAAGTAAAAAGTATAAAAATAGAGAATCAAGATAGATCACTATCTATCACATACCCCTAATATTCTATTCCTTTCTCATTTGGTCTAATCTTTAGAGTCTCCCGATTGTTTCATACAGACAATCGGGAGATGGCCTATTACATGCGTGACTTGAGCTTACCGAAAAGAAAGAATTTATTTTTTTACTTAATATTAATAAATATCACTTTTTAAAATATTTTAAGAAAAAGCCAATTATCCATTCAATATAATATTGATTGAATGCTCGAGCACTCAGATATTTTCATGAGTCCGTCTATAAAGTATCTTCCTCCCTTTCCGTAACTAAAAAATCAATTAGATTCCCTATCTGTCTATCCAATCTAATTCAAGACCCAGTCAGTAGACACTACATTAGTAGTCGAAGGGCTATCATATCAAGATTTAACGATTCTTTTTTTCATTACTCTAATAAATCCTTGAAACCTAGACGCAAGGATTTATAACATTTTAGAGAACGGAACCCCCAACGATGCTTAGAATCAAGTAAATCTAAAGAGGCTTTTTCTTCTGCTTACTTCTGCTGGAAAAAAAATGATAAAGTTATATCGGCAAAACAGAAGAAGGTATTTCGATTCTTTTGTTGATGAGGCGACACCCGGATTTGAACTGGGGAAAAAGGATTTGCAGTCCCCCGCCTTACCGCTCGGCCATGCCGCCAAAACGATACAAAATAGATGATAATATTCCTTTTTTGGGGGGTGGATTACTAAACTTCTTTTTTTTTATTCTACTTGTTTCTTGAATCCTCTTTTCCTTAATCCCCTTCCTAAAAGAGGGGCCTTCCCCTTTTTGTTTGGATTGGCTCTATCTCTTCGATTGATAGTATCTTACAACACACAATATCTAAAACTAAAAACCGAAAAACTTTTCTATTGAAAGAAAATAAAAAATCAAATGTGGATTGGATTTTCATTCACAAAAGCCAAAATTCAGGACAAAAGGGAACCGTTAACTTTAACTATTGACTGTGAATTCATAAATGATCCTGGGATTAAAATTGAAAATTAGGTTTCCCTAATGATATAAGAAAAAAATCCTTCTCAATTAAAATTATAATAGGGAATTTTCGGGATTCAATTTTTACAATTTTTCGTTGAAAATTAGGTTTCCCTAATGATATAAGAAAAAAATCCTTCTCAATTAAAATTATAATAGGGAATTTTCGGGATTCAATTTTTACAATTTTTCGTTGAATAGAAAATAGAAATTTTCATAGAGCATGACATGTGGTGTCCCGAATAGAACTGTAATAAAGGAGGAGATATATATATAACTATAGTTATATCTGCACATGTTTAATAAATACAAGTCTTCATACACCCTCCAAGTGTATTCTACGAATTCTACTAAAAAAAATATATAGGTATATATAGGTAAAATATCTCTCTTCTATGCGAATTTTTTTTTGAACAGAGGAATCCACGAAAAAGTTCCATGTTGTTAAAAAAAAAATTCTATATTGTTTCTAATGATTATGTCTTTATCTCATGGAGCAGATTAAATCCCGAATCCATTTTTAGTACCCAATCGGATTGTAATATCATAATAATGGTAGAAATTGACTCACTTTTGTTTTGATATAGATATTCTATACAAAACTCCATAAGTCTAAGTAGAATTTCCCAATTCCTTTGTATTTCATTTGTAATTGTTGCAAATTCCAATTTGAGTATCAAAGTCTCTTTATTCCTACGTTCATATGTATTTCATGCATTACATCTATTACACCGAGTTAGGTAAAATTTCATGTGATTCAGTAAACATAATATAAATTCCATCCTTGCTAGATCGATCCATTTGATGACGAATAAGCAAATAATGG